GTCTAGCCCTCCGCCTCTTCCTCTGAAGAACAAGAATTCGTCGATTAGATCAGCAGGATAAAAAATACCAACTTGTTTAGCAGGCGACACCCGGATTTGAACTGGGGATAAAGGATTTGCAGTCCCCCGCCTTACCACTTGGCCATGCCGCCAAATCCGATAAAAAAAATAGAAAAAAAAAATGATCTATATTTTATTATGAATTCTTTTTTATCCTTAATCCCATTCCATTGTACTTATCCCCTTCAAGAATGAATCCCTTTTTTTATTGGATCTGGTTTCGATTATTCTCTTAGATTGATTGTATCTCAAAACAAACACCGCTTTAAAACTCCCCCCTTTTTTAAATTCAAAGAAAAAAGGGAATGGTTCCTGACCTTAATTTTTCGCTGGGAAATCCTTTTTCTTTGAATTAGTGAACGGTTATAAAATTTATATCTCAAATTGTGTTTCCTTAATGGCATAAAGGAAAATGGCATAAAATAAATTGATTTACGACTAATCAATATCAATTCTTTTTAAAAAGAAATCCTTTTCAATTATAATTTTGAATTATAACAACATATATGTGTATATGTAAACACCAGAACAGAAATTGTTAGACAGAACAGATAGATACCAAGTTGGGTCTCTCTCTTATGCACATATCCCTGTAGAGAATTATCGTTCTTCCTTTTTTTATTGAATATATATTGAATAGAAAAGCAGATTTCATGCTGAATCCGTTTCTTTTTTGGTACCCAATCCGATCGTAATATCATAATAATAGGCAGAACTTGGATCAATTCTATACAAGACTCCATAAGCGTAATGGAAGTGGCAGAATTTTTTTTCTTTCAGTAATGTTTTTTCAATTCATTTCCATTTGTACCTGTCGCAAATTCGAACTTGCACCGAAAATGCTCTTCATTCCTCTATCTCGTCTCCATTCATGCGTATGAAATACAGATATGGAATCGACCAAAATTTCATGTGATTCAGTAAACATAATATACATTCTATCATTGCTAGATCAATTCGGATGGTTAGTTCGACGAGGAGTGATCCAATACAATATGGGATTTTTTCGATCAAGAGGAAATTTAAGATGCTCCGTAATGGGAATGAGAGAATGTCCACAATACCTGGATTTAGTCAGATACAATTTGAGGGATTTTGTAGGTTCATTAATCAGGGCTTGAGGGAAGAATTTCATAAGTTTCCAAAAATGGAAGATACAGATCAAGAAATTGAATTTAAATTGTTTGTGGAAAGATATCAATTGGTAGAACCCTTGATAAAAGAAAGAGATGCTATGTATGAATCACTCACATATTCTTCTGAATTATATGTCCCTGCGGGATTAATTTGGAAAACCGTTAAAGATATGCAAGAACAAACCGTTTTTATTGGAAACATCCCTCTAATGAATTCTCTGGGAACCTCTATAGTAAATGGAATATACAGAATTGTAATCAACCAAATATTGCAAAGTCCGGGTATTTACTACCGTTCAGAATTAGACCATAAAGGAATTTCCGTCTATACCAGTACTATAATATCAGATTGGGGAGGAAGATCAGAATTCGAAATTGATAGAAAAGCAAGGATATGGGCCCGTGTGAGTAGGAAACAAAAAATATCTATTCTAGTTCTATCATCAGCTATGGGTTCGAATCTAAGAGAAATTCTAGATAATGTTTGTTACCCTGAAATTTTCTTGTCTTTCCCAAATGATAAGGAGAAAAAAAGGATTGGGTCAAAAGAAAATGCCATTTTGGAGTTTTATCAAAAATTTGCTTGTGTAGGCGGAGATCCAGTATTTTCTGAGTCCTTATGTAAGGAATTACAAAAGAAATTTTTTCAACAAAGATGTGAATTAGGGAAGATTGGTCGACGAAATATGAACCGGAGACTAAATCTTGATATACCTCAGAACAATACATTTTTGTTACCACGAGATGTATTGGCTGCTACGGATCATTTGATTGGAATGAAATTTGGAATGGGCGTAATTGACGATATGAATCACTTAAAAAATAAACGTATTCGTTCTGTAGCAGATTTGTTACAGGATCAATTCGGATTGGCTCTTGTTCGTTTAGAGAATGCGGTTCGAGGGACTATATGCGGAGCAATCAGGCATAAATTTATACCGACTCCTCAAAATTTGGTAACTTCAACCTCATTAACAACCACTTATGAATCCTTTTTTGGCCTACACCCCTTATCTCAAGTTTTGGATCGAACTAATCCATTGACACAAACCGTTCATGGGCGAAAATTGAGTTATTTGGGTCCTGGAGGATTGACAGGGCGCACTGCTAGTTTTCGGATACGAGATATCCACCCCAGCCACTATGGTCGTATTTGCCCAATTGACACGTCAGAAGGAATCAATGTTGGTCTTATTGGATCCTTAGCTATTCATGCGAGAATTGGTCATTGGGGATCTATAGATAGTCCGTTTTATGAAATATCTGAGAAATCAAAAGAGACGCAGATAATTTATTTATCACCAAGTAGAGATGAATATTATATGGTAGCAGCAGGAAATTCTTTGGCCTTGAATAGGGGTGTTCAGGAAGAACAGGTTGTTCCAGCTCGATATCGTCAAGAATTCTTGACTATTGCATGGGAAGAGATTCATCTTAGAAGTATTTTTCCCTTTCAATATTTTTCTATTGGAGCTTCCCTTATTCCTTTTATTGAGCATAATGATGCAAATCGGGCTTTAATGAGTTCTAATATGCAGCGCCAAGCAGTTCCGCTTTCTCGGTCCGAGAAGTGCATTGTTGGAACTGGGATGGAACGCCAAACGGCTCTAGATTCAGGGCTTTTAGTTATAGCCGAACACGAGGGAAAGATCATTTATACAGATACTCACAAGATCATTTTCTCAAGTAATGGTGACACTATAAACATTCCATTAGTTATGTATCAATGTTCCAACAAAAACACTTGTATGCATCAAAAACCTAAAGTTCAACGAGGTAAATGCATAAAAAAAGGACAAATTTTAGCGGACGGTGCGGCTACAGTTGGGGGGGAACTCGCTTTAGGAAAAAACGTATTAGTAGCTCATATGCCATGGGAAGGTTACAACTTTGAAGATGCAGTACTAATTAGTGCACATCTGGTATATGAAGATATTTATACTTCTTTTCACATTCGAAAATATGAAATTCAGACTCATGTGACAAGTCAAGGTCCTGAAAGAATTACTAAAGAAATACCGCATTTAGAGGCTCATTTACTTCGCAATTTAGACAGAAATGGGGTTGTGATGCTAGGATCTTGGATAGAAGCAGGTGATATTTTAGTAGGTAAATTAACACCTCAAACATCGAATGAATCGTCCTATGCCCCCGAGGATAGATTATTACGAGCCATACTTGGCATTCAGGTATCCACGGCAAAAGAAACTTCTTTAAAACTACCTATAGGCGGAAGGGGTCGAGTTATTGATGTAAGATGGATCCCGAAAAAGGGGGGTTCCAGTTATAATTCAGAAATAATTCGTGTATATATTTCACAGAAACGTGAAATCAAAGTAGGTGATAAACTAGCTGGAAGACATGGGAATAAAGGTATCATTTCCAAAATTTTGCCTAGACAAGATATGCCCTATTTGCAAGATGGAACAACTGTTGATATGGTCTTCAACCCATTAGGAGTACCCTCACGAATGAATGTGGGACAGATATTTGAATGTTCGCTCGGGTTAGCCGGGGATCTGCTAAAGAGACATTATAGAATAGCACCTTTTGATGAAAGATATGAGCAAGAGGCTTCAAGAAAACTAGTGTTTTCTGAATTATATGAAGCCAGTAAGCAAACAAAAAATCCATGGGTATTTGAACCCGAGTATCCGGGAAAAAGTCGAATATTTGATGGAAGAACAGGAGATCCTTTTGAACAGCCTGTTCTAATAGGAAAGTCTTATATCTTGAAATTAATTCATCAAGTTGATGACAAAATCCATGGGCGTTCCAGTGGACATTACGCACTTGTTACACAACAACCCCTTAGAGGAAGGGCCAAGCAAGGGGGACAACGAGTAGGAGAAATGGAAGTTTGGGCTCTAGAGGGATTTGGTGTTGCTCATATTTTACAAGAGATGCTTACTTATAAATCTGATCATATTAGAGCTCGTCAAGAAGTACTTGGTGCTATGATCATTGGAGGAACAGTACCTAACCCGGAGGATACTCCAGAATCATTTCGATTGCTTGTTCGAGAACTACGATCTTTGGCTCTGGAACTGAATCATTTCCTTGTATCTGAGAAGAATTTCCAGATTAATAGGAAGGAAGCTTGATCTGAGTAAATTAAGAATTACTATTCTATGATCGATTGGTATAAACATCAACAACTTCGAATTGGACCAGTTTCGCCCCAACAAATAAAGGCTTGGGCCAATAAAATTCTACCTAACGGAGAGATAGTTGGAGAGGTGACAAAACCCTATACTTTTCATTACAAAACAAATAAACCGGAAAGAGATGGATTGTTTTGTGAAAGAATCTCTGGTCCTATAAAAAGTGGAATTTGCACTTGTGGAAATTCTCGAGTAATCAGAGCTGAAAAAGAAGACCCGAAATTTTGTGAACAGTGCGGGGTGGAATTTGTTGATTCTCGGATACGAAGATATCAAATGGGATACATCAAACTCGCATGTCCAGTGACCCATGTGTGGTATTTGAAACGTCTTCCTAGTTATATCGCGAATCTTTTAGATAAACCTCTTAAGGAATTAGAAGGCCTAGTATACTGTGATGTGTGATTTGATCGAAATTAAAATTTTACAGATTCGTAATGAGAAACTGTCATCCCATTCAATCTGATTGGGGTGCCCCCGACTCTGACATGTGTCTTGGGAGGAGTAACATGAAGCTCAGAATTATGGGTGTATTGAATACTTCCAAATGAAAGGGGAATTGATCCATGGCCCATTCCATAAGGGAGAAATAGGAATTGCTAGTTATACCTCGCAAAAAAGTTAAAAAAGTCCTGTTCAA